TTTGTACACGACAGAAAAACTATCCCACGAAGACCTATATAATTATTGGGTTTATACCAATGAACAAAAAAAATACAACTTGAACAATGAATTGATAAGTCGAATAAAAATTCTAGAAAAAGAGAAGGGATCCCTTGCTTTAGATATACTAGAAAAAAGGACCAGATTGTGCGATGATGAAAATGAACAAGAATACTTGCCCCAAATATATGATCCTTTTTTGAACGGACCCTATCGAGGAACAATCAAAAAATTCGATTCACGCGCAATCATGAATGATTTAATAACTTCGACAGCGGATTCCGTAGAAATGTTTTGGATAAATAAGATTCATGGTCTATTTCATAATGAGTCTCGAGAATTTGAACATCAACAAAAAAAAAAAACGTTTACCTTTGACGGAGAATTATTATTGAATTCGATTGAAAATTCCTTAACCTCAAGCGATGAATTATCTTTTGAACACGCACGAAGGGTTGATTCAGAAAGTCAAGCAAAATCTTTGAAAGTTGTATTCGATGTAATTACAACTGATCCAAACGATCTAACAACAATTAGAAAGAAATCTATTGGAATGGAAGAAATCAGTAAAAGGGTTTCTCGATGGTCATACAAATTGACAGACGATTTGGAAGAAGAGGAAGAAGAAAATGAAGAAGAATCGACGGAAGATCCTGAAATTCGTTCAAGAAAAGGCAAGCGTGTGGTAATTTATACTGATAACGATCAGAGTACTCATTCCAGTGCTACTAATAATAATACTAGCACTAGTGATGAAGAAGAGGAGGTAGCTTTGATACGTTACTCACAACAATCAGATTTTCGCCGGGGTATAATCAAAGGATCCATGCGTGCTCAAAGACGTAAAACAGTTATTTGGGAAATGTTTCAAGCAAATGTGCATTCTCCACTTTTTTTGGATCGAATAGACAAAACATTTTTTTTTTCGTTTTTTGATATCTCTGATATGATTAATCTCATTTTTAGGAATTGGGTAGGGGGAAACCCAGAATTGCAAATTTCTTATTTTGAGGAGGAAGAGACAAAAGAAAAGGAGAAAACAAACGAAGATAAAGAAGAGGAAAATGAACGAATAGCAATATCCGAAGCTTGGGATACCTTTATATTTACTCAAGGAATAAGAGGTTTAATGTTAGTAACCCAGTCTTTTCTTAGAAAATACATTATATTACCCTTATTGATAATATCTAAAAATATTGGTCGTATGTTATTATTGCAACTCCCCGAGTGGCACGAGGATTTGAAGGAATGGAATAGAGAAATGCATGTTAAATGTACCTATAATGGTGTTCAATTATCAGAAACGGAATTTCCCCAAAATTGGTTGACGGATGGTATTCAGATAAAGATTCTATTTCCTTTCTGTTTGAAACCTTGGCGAAGATCTAAAATACGATCTCATCATAGAGATCAGAAAATGAGTAAAAAAGAGAAAAAAGACAATTTTTGTTTTTTAACAGTCTGGGGAAGGGAAGCAGAACTGCCTTTTGGATCTCCCCGAAAACGACCTTCTTTTTTTGAACCCGTTTTAAAAGAACTCGAAAAAAAAATGATCAAAACGAAAAAGCAAATTTTTAAAGTTATAAGGGTTTTCAAAGAAAGAAGAAAATTGTTTTTAAAGGTTTCAAAAGAAAAAACAAGATGGGTCATCAAAATAGTTCTAGTTATAAACCTAATAATGAAAGAGCTTAAAAAAGTAAACCCCACTTTCTTATTGAAATTGAGGAAGGTGAAAATATATGAACCAAATGAAAATGGAAAAGCTTCCAATATAAATAATAAGATTATCCGCGAATCGACCATTCGAATTCAATCCATGAATTGTGTAAATGAAAATTATTCAATCATAGAAACAAAAATGAAAGATCTTGCTAATAAGACAATCACAATTAGGGCTCAAATAGAAGGAATCACAAAAGACAAGAAAAAAATAATTGTAACTTGTGATGATAAAAATAAAAGATCGGAATCACAGAAGGATATTTGGCAAATATTTAAAAGAAAAAATATTCGATTAATACGCAAATCATATTATTTTATGAAATCCTTCATTGAAAAAATATACATGGATATATTACTATGTATTATTAAGATTCCAAGGACCAATGCACAACTTTTCTTTGAATCAACAAAAAAAATTATCAATAAATCCATTTACAACGATGAAACAAGTCAAGAAGGAATTGAGAAAACAAATCAAAATACAATGAACTTTATTTCGACTATAAAAAAGTCGTTTTCTAATACTAATATTAGTAATAAAAATTCTAATATTTATTGTGACTTATCTTCTTTGTCTCAAGCATATGTATTTTACAAATTATCACAAAATCAATTACTTAACAAGTATCATTTGAGATCTGTACTTCAATATCACGGCACTTATCCTTTTCTTAGAGATATAATCAAGAATTATTGTATGACACGAGGAATATTTGATTCCAAACCAAGGCATAAGAAAATTCATAAGTCTGGAATGAATAAATGGAAAATTTGGTTAAGGGGTCATTATCAATACAATTTATCTCAGACCAAGTGGGCCCACTTAGTACCGAAAAAATGGCGAAATAGAGTCAACCAATGTCGTACGATTCAAAAGAAAGACTCAATGAAATTGGATTTATATAAAAAAGAAAAAGACCAATTAATTCATTGCATGAAACAAAATTACTATGCAGTGGATTCATTGATGAGTCAAAAAGAAAAATGGAAAAAACATTATGGATATGATCTTTTATCATATAAATATATAAATTATGGGGGTAGTAAGGACTCATATATTTATGGATCCACGTTACAAGTAAAGGACAAAAAAATTCCATATAATTTAAATACACCGGAACTCGAATCATTTTATGGATTGATAAGTATAGCTATTAGTGATTATCTAGAAAAAAGATCTATTATTGATACGGACAAAAATCTGGATAGAAAATTTTTTGATTGTAGAATTCTCCATTTTTGTCTTAGAAATAATATCGATATTGAGACCTGGATCAATACGCATATCGACACCAAGATTCATAAAAATGCTAAAACGGAAACTACAAATTCTCAAAAAAAATACTTTTTTGATTGGATGGGAATGAATCAAGAAAGGTTATATCGTACCATATCAAATCTGGAACCTTGGTTTTTCCCAGAATTTGTGCTACTTTTTGATGCGTATAAGAAAAAACCGTGGATCATACCAATCAAATTACTTATTTTTCATTTTCATTTCTATGAAAATATTAGTCAAAGTGAAAAGATCGACATAAATCAAAAAAAATATCTTGAATTAGCAAACTCCAACCAAAAAAAAAATGAACAACAAGGCCAAGGGGATCTTGTATCAGATCTACGAAAACAAAACAAAAAGAAAGATGTTGAAGAAGATTACACAGGAGCAGACATTAAAAAAGGTAGAAAGAAAAAACAATCCAAGAGCAAGAAAGAAGCAGAACTGGAGTTCTTCTTGAAAAAATATTTTCTTTTTCAATTAAGATGGGATGATCCCTTGAATCAAAGAATTATCAATAATATCCAAGTATATTGTCTTCTACTTAGACTGACAGATCCAAGGGAAATTGCTATATCCTCAATTCAAAGAGGAGAGATGCATCTGGATGCAATGTTGATTCAGAAAGACCTAACTCTTACAGAATTGATAAAAAGGGGAATATTTATTATCGAGCCGATTCGTCTATCTATGAAAAGGGATGGAAAATATATTATATACCAAACCGTAGGTATTTCATTGGCTGATAAGAATAAACACCAAACTAATGAAAAATTCATAACAAAAAATGGATATGTTGATAAAAAAAATTTTGATGGATCCGTTGCACGACACAGCAATATGCTTGTGAATAGAAACAAAAATCATTATGATTTTTTTGTTCCTGAAAATATTCTATCTCCCAGACGTCGTAGAGAATTGAGAATTCTAATTTGTTTCAATTCGAAGAGTTGGAATGTTGTGGATAGAAATCCAATATTTTGCAATCAAAACAACATAAAAAACTGTGGACAATTTTTGAACGAGGAAAAGCATCTTAATACAGAAGCAAATAAATTCATTAAATTCAAATTGTTTCTTTGGCCCAATTATCGATTAGAAGATTTAGCTTGTATGAATCGTTATTGGTTTGATACCAATAACGGCAGTCATTTCAGTATGTCAAGAATACATATGTATTCACGATTCAGAATTAGTTAATAGTATAGATTTCCTACGCATGACATATTCGGTAGATAAAAGCCGAAATATATACACATACGCTATATTAATTACTTTCTGGTACATGATACCGATTTAATTTCGTATCAATTGAATCTAGGAAGAAATCGACAGAATCCTCTTTTTAGGTAAAAAAATAATTCTCTTTGGTCATCCCTTTCTATCCAAATCAAATTGCAAATTTGATTTGGATAAAATAAATAAAATATAAATAAAATAAAGTAGTGTATATGAAGAAATCCAAACTTTTTATGTACTAGATTCAAATAACTGATATAATAATAATTATTATTTTTCCTGATCGGTAAAATCCACGGAAAAGAAAAAAATAAAATAAAAAATTTGTTTTTTATGGTCAAAAATTCATTCATCTCGGCTATTCGACAAGAAAAAGAAAAAAACTGCGGATCTGTTGAATTTCAAGTATTCAGTTTCACCGATAAGATACGGAGACTTACTTTACATTTGGAATTACATAAAAAAGATTTTCTATCGCAAAGAGGTCTGCGAAAAATTCTGGGAAAACGTCAACGTCTGCTGGATTATTTGTCAAAGAAAAATAGAGTACGTTATAAGAAATTAATTAGTCAGTTGGGTATTCGGGAGTCAAAAACCCGTTAATTTTAAGATTGGTTTGCATTTTTTTCTTTAGTTATTAGTTAATAGTAGTTATCAGATTTTTCATTTTGATGAATCTCATTTTGATAAATTCATGAAATAATGAATTAAGGAAGAAAAGATATGACTGTACCGGCTACAAGAAAAGATCTCATGATAGTTAATATGGGTCCTCACCACCCATCAATGCATGGTGTTCTTCGACTGATCGTTACTCTCGATGGTGAAGATGTTATTGACTGTGAACCCATATTAGGTTATTTACACAGAGGGATGGAAAAAATAGCGGAAAATCGAACAATTATACAATATTTGCCTTATGTAACACGGTGGGATTATTTAGCCACTATGTTCACAGAAGCAATAACAGTAAATGCACCAGAACGATTGGAAAGTGTTCAAGTACCTAAAAGAGCCAGTTACATTAGAGTAATTATGCTGGAACTGAGTCGTATAGCTTCTCATTTGTTATGGCTTGGGCCTTTTATGGCGGATATCGGTGCACAGACTCCTTTTTTCTATATTTTCAGAGAAAGGGAATTGTTATATGATCTATTCGAAGCTGCCACGGGTATGCGAATGATGCATAATTATTTCCGTATTGGAGGAGTCGCTGCTGATCTACCTTATGGCTGGATAGATAAATGTTTGGATTTCTGCGATTATTCTTTAACAGGAATTGTTGAATATCAGAAACTTATTACGCGGAATCCTATTTTTTTGGAACGAGTTGAAGGAGTGGGCATTATTGGTGGAGAGGAAGCAATAAATTGGGGTTTATCAGGACCGATGTTACGAGCTTCTGGAATCCAATGGGATCTTCGTAAAGTCGATCGTTATGAGTGTTACAATAAATTCGATTGGGAAGTCCAATGGCAAAAAGAAGGAGATTCACTAGCTCGTTATTTAGTACGAATCGGTGAAATGGAGGAATCTATAAAAATTATTCAACAGGCTCTAGAAGGAATTCCTGGGGGGCCCTATGAGAATTTAGAAGTCCGCCGTTTTGATCGAACAAAAAATTCCGAATGGACTAATTTTGAATATAGATTTATTACTAAAAAACTTTCACCCAATTTTGAATTGTCGAAACAAGAACTTTATGTGAGAGTAGAAGCCCCAAAAGGAGAATTAGGAATTTATTTGATAGGAGATAGTAGTGTTTTTCCCTGGAGGTGGAAAATTCGTCCACCCGGTTTCATCAATTTGCAAATTCTCCCTCAACTAGTTAAAAGAATGAAATTGGCCGATATCATGACGATACTAGGTAGTATAGATATCATTATGGGAGAAGTTGATCGTTGAAATGATAATTGATACGACAGAAGTAGAAGTACAAGCTATCAATTCTTTTTCTAGATCGGAATCCTTAAAAGAAGTCTATGGACTCATATGGATCTTTGTTCCTATTTTCACCCTTATATTGGGAATCACAATAGGGGTACTAGTAATTGTGTGGTTAGAAAGAGAAATATCCGCAGCAATACAACAACGTATTGGGCCCGAATATGCCGGCCCGTTGGGAATTCTTCAAGCTCTAGCAGATGGGACCAAATTACTTTTTAAAGAGGACCTCCTCCCGTCTAGAGGAGATATTCGTTTGTTTAGCGTGGGACCGTCTATAGCGGTCATATCAGTTCTACTAAGTTATTTAGTAATTCCTTTTGGATCTCGCCTTATTTTAGCCGATCTCAGTATAGGTGTTTTTTTATGGATCTCCATTTCAAGTATTGCTCCTATTGGACTTCTTATGTCAGGATATGGATCGAACAATAAATATTCCTTTTCAGGTGGTCTACGGGCTGCTGCTCAATCTATTAGCTATGAAATACCATTAACTCTATGTGTGTTATCAATATCTCTACGTGTGATTCGTTGGAACATGATTATTTTCCCTCCTCGCTAGAAATAAAGTAAAGAAGTTGAATATATTGAATGGATATTTTCATTTTTTATTCATCATTTGGGTCGATGAGTTAAACTAGATAGTTATATGAGTAAAACCAAACTGCTTAGAAATTTGCAGTAAGAAGGTCAAATCTCATTCCCTATGTACAAGAATAGAAACACAAGCAGTGTAAACTGTTTACCCCAAGATTAAGATTCTTTGATTAATTATCATATCTTGAAGCGGGTACAAAAGATCAACCGTATGGGGTTTCTACTATTGTTATTACCATACCGGGGATCAATCAAAAATCAGTGGACGGTTAGGAACACCAAGGTACACAAAAGATTAGTAATGGAGATAATATAAGGAAGGTATCAAAAAAGGGTATTTTTGCATAAAAGTTTGGATAAAACGAATCATAATGAGGACTTTAAGTTGGTAGAAATGACCAAGCAGTACTTCCCCACGATTCCGATCTAGAGTATGCTCCTATTCACTGATTAAAGAAATGACTATCAAAAACGAATTAATCCTTTATTTATTTTTTTTTCAGAGTACCCCCTTCCTCTGAGAAAGAAGAACAGGAACAAAAGAAATGGAATGCAAAAAAAAAAAATAGAATGAAAAAAAAGGAATAAATAATAATAAAAAAGATCTTTATTTATTATTTCTTTTCCCACCCATGTATATCTATAATCTATACATATAGAATTCTTATCATATCATAAATTTTGAATTAATGCCCAATTCTTTCTAATTCTTTATAGTTATTGATAGAACATATTTATTGATATAACGAGTATTTTATTGAAGGATTAAGTTATTACCGAACAAAGATAAATTGATGGATAAGATCAATTCGGAAGCGCCTTTTTATTCTAGCAGACGGAATTTCATTGGTCTAATTTTGGACTCCCCGGTGTATATTTAAATACTAAATATAAATAAAGATGGCGATAATACCGAACAAGTCCTTACATTTATTTGTGGCCATAGAGGAGCCGTATGAAGCCGAGGTCTCATGTACGGTTTTGAAATAGCGATACGAACAGTGATGTTATTATCGACTATGATTATCTAACAGTTCAAGTACAGTTGATATAGTTGAGGCACAGTCAAAATATGGGTTTTGGGGGTGGAATCTGTGGCGTCAGCCTATAGGGTTTGTAGTTTTTCTAATTTCTTCTCTAGCAGAATGTGAGAGATTACCCTTTGATTTACCAGAAGCAGAGGAGGAATTAGTAGCAGGTTATCAAACAGAATATTCAGGTATCAAATACGCTTTATTTTACCTTGCTTCTTACCTAAATTTATTAGTTTCTTCATTATTTATAACAGTTCTTTACTTAGGTGGGTGGAATTTCTCTATTCCGTACATATCCATTCCTGAACTTTTCGGAATAAATAAAACGGCTGGAGTCTTTGGAATGACAATTGATATATTTATTACATTAGCTAAAGCTTATTTGTTTCTGTTCATTCCTATCACAGCAAGATGGACTTTACCTAGGATGAGAATGGACCAGCTATTAAATCTTGGATGGAAATTTCTTTTACCTATTTCCCTGGGTAATCTATTATTGACAACTTCTTCCCAACTTGTTTCACTATAAATAAAAGAATAGAATAACGATATTCTAGATTCATAACTGATCTTAAACAAGAGCAAGAGAAAGAAACATCAATTTATTCATGGAGATCTACAATATGTTCCCTATGGTGACCGGGTTCATAAATTATGGTCAACAAACAATACGAGCTGCAAGGTACATTGGTCAAAGTTTCATAATTACCTTATCCCATACAAATCGTTTACCTGTAACTATTCAATATCCTTATGAAAAATCGATCACATCAGAGCGTTTCCGTGGTCGAATCCACTTTGAATTTGATAAATGTATTGCTTGTGAAGTATGTGTTCGTGTATGTCCCATAGATCTACCCGTTGTTGATTGGAGATTTGAAAGAGATATTAAAAAGAAACAATTGCTTAATTATAGTATTGATTTTGGGGTCTGTATTTTTTGTGGTAACTGCGTCGAGTATTGTCCAACAAACTGTTTATCGATGACTGAAGAATATGAACTTTCAACTTATGATCGTCACGAATTGAATTATAATCAAATTGCATTGGGTCGGTTACCAATGTCAGTAATTGGAGATTACACAATTCAAACAGTTATGAATTCGATCCAAATCAAAATAGACAAAGATAAACCCCTTGATTCAAGAACGATTACCGATTACTAAGATTTTCTTTTGATATAAAGGATCCAAGCCTCTTTTTTTTGGTTGGTCAGAAACTACAAATAATAACTATTGATTGTTGAGAATCACTCTTTGATTTAATTTAAACCGAGAATACGTTTTCGTGATGATTTCGAAATAGAAAATTCCAACTATTCTTTTCTTTTTTCTTTCAGATAAAATAAAAAAAGTAGGATTGGGTTGGCCAATAACTTTAATAACTTTATCTATATCTACATTAATCCATATTATATTAAGATTTAATTCAATTCAATTAGGAACCCATCATATATAAGAAAAAAAAAAATAAAGGTAACACCCTTCTCTTTCCTGGACTATTTAGTAAGGTCATGAAATATTTCGACTTATTTATCTGTTATACATAATGGATTTACCTGGACCAATACACGATATACTTGTAGTATTTCTGGGATCATTTCTTATATTAGGAGGTCTAGGAGTAGTATTATTTACCAATCCAATTTTTTCTGCCTTTTCGTTGGGATTGGTTCTTGTTTGTATATCTTTATTCTATATTCCATCAAACTCCTATTTTGTAGCTGCCGCACAACTCCTTATTTATGTGGGAGCCATAAATGTCTTAATCATATTTGCTGTTATGTTCATGAATGGTTCAGAATATTCCAACGATTCTTATCTTTGGACTGTAGGAGATGGGGTCACTTCACTGGTTTGTACAAGTATTCTTTTTTCACTAATTACTACTATCCCAGATACGTCATGGTACGGAATTATTTGGACTACAAGATCAAACCAGATTATAGAACAGGACCTTATAAGTAACGTTCAACAAATTGGAATTCATTTATCAACAGATTTTTATCTTCCGTTTGAACTCATTTCTATAATTCTTTTAGTTTCTTTGATAGGTGCAATTACTATGGCTCGTCAATAATAAATACTTAGAATTAACAAAATTATTAGAAATTATAAATCAAATGAAAAAGGAAAAGTTTTGAGTTTAATCTACTGTCAAAAACCCTCTTTTTTTTCTGTAATTGCTCGATTCTAGTCAATCAAATCGGTTGAATTGTTGTTCATATTGAAATGAATCGAGATTGATGAGGAGTTAGTCAATGATGTTCGAACATGTACTTTTTTTGAGCGTCTATTTATTTTCTATCGGTACCTATGGATTGATCACAAGTCGAAATATGGTTAGAGCACTTATGTGTCTTGAGCTTATACTAAATTCGGTTAATATTAATCTCGTAACATTTTCTGATATATTTGATAGTCGCCAATTAAAAGGAGACATTTTCTCAATCTTTGTTATAGCCATTGCCGCCGCTGAAGCTGCTATTGGGCTAGCTATTGTTTCGTCGATCTATCGTAACAGAAAATCAACTCGTATCAATCAATCGAATTTGTTGAATAATTAGATTAGTCATAACTATCATATAAATAAAGACATTATATATATACAAATATAAATATATACAAATATAAAATTATATAAATTATTTCACTTTTTTTAGTTTTTTTTATATATAGTAATATATATAGGAATATATTTCCATATTACTATTGAAATATTGACGATCTGTTGGTCAATGTGAAGAGTCACATGTGTGACTCGTATGATCATGGTTGTTGAAACGGAAATCAAAGTCTCTTGGTCCTTTCTCATGAACAGATTTCGAAATATATTGATTCTTAAGATTTTTTTGATAAACCATTGATTCGTCTGGTGTTTACAATATAAATATATAATTCATTTACTACAGATTTTACTTTACCAGATCGAAAATTTTTTATGTTCAAAACTGGAATTTATAGACCCAATGTCACATTCAGTAAAAATTTATGATACATGTATAGGGTGTACTCAATGTGTACGCGCCTGCCCCACAGATGTATTGGAAATGATACCTTGGGACGGATGTAAAGCTAAGCAAATAGCTTCCGCACCAAGAACCGAGGACTGTGTAGGTTGTAAGAGATGTGAATCCGCTTGTCCAACAGATTTTTTGAGTGTCCGTGTTTATTTATGGCATGAAACAACTCGCAGCATGGGTCTATCTTATTGATACGTTATAAAAAACTCCACTTGAATCCTTTGATTCCTTTTTACCGACAAAAGCCCGTACTCGAGAAAATATATTATTCCGAGCACGGGCTTTTTGGTCAAAACGCATCTTGTCTTTATCACGAGTTATTTCCCTTGGTTAACAATACTTGTAGTTTTGCCGATATTTGTAGGTTCTTCAATTTTCTTTCTCCCTCATAGGGGGAATAAGGTATTTAGGTGGTATACTATATGTATATGCTTATTAGAACTCCTTCTAACAACCTATGTGTTCTGTTATCATTTCCAATTGGATGATCCATTAATTCAACTGGAGGAGGATTCTAAATGGATAAATATTTTTGATTTTCACTGGAGACTGGGAATCGATGGACTTTCCATAGGACCTATTTTACTGACAGGATTTATCACTACTTTAGCTACTTTAGCAGCTTGGCCTATTACTCGAAATTCGCGATTGTTCTATTTCCTGATGTTAGCAATGTACAGTGGTCAAATAGGATTATTTTCTTCTCGAGACCTTTTACTTTTTTTCATCATGTGGGAGTTAGAATTAATTCCTGTTTACTTACTTTTATCCATGTGGGGAGGAAAGAAACGTTTGTACTCGGCTACAAAGTTTATTTTGTACACTGCGGGGGGTTCCATTTTTCTCTTAATAGGAGTTCTAGGTATGGGTTTATATGGTTCCAACGAACCGACGTTGGATTTTGAAAGATTAGCTAATCAGTCATATCCTGTGACATTAGAAATAATATTATATTTGGGCTTCCTTATTGCTTATGCTGTCAAATCGCCGATTATACCCCTACATACATGGCTACCAGATACCCATGGAGAAGCGCATTACAGTACATGTATGCTTCTAGCCGGAATCTTATTAAAAATGGGAGCATATGGATTGATTCGGATCAATATAGAATTATTACCGCACGCCCATTCTATATTTTCTCCCTGGTTGGTGATAGTAGGGACAATGCAAATAATCTATGCAGCTTCAACCTCTCTTGGTCAACGCAATTTAAAAAAGAGAATAGCCTATTCTTCCGTATCTCATATGGGTTTCATAATTATAGGAATTGGTTCTATAACCGACATGGGACTCAACGGAGCCATTTTACAAATACTCTCTCATGGATTTATTGGTGCTGCACTTTTTTTCTTGGTAGGAACGAGTTGTGATAGAATACGTCTTGTTTATCTCGACGAAATGGGAGGGATATCGATCCCAATGCCAAAAATATTTACCATGTTTAGTAGTTTCTCGATGGCTTCTCTTGCATTGCCAGGAATGAGTGGTTTTGTTGCGGAATTAGTAGTATTTTTTGGAATAATTACCAGCCAAAAATATCTTTTAATGCCAAAAATGCTAATTACCTTTGTAATGGCAATTGGAATGATATTAACTCCTATTTATTTATTATCTATGTTACGTCAGATGTTCTACGGATACAAACTATTCAATGTTCCAAACTCCAACTTTTTGGATTCTGGACCACGAGAACTATTTGTTTCGATCTGTATCTTTTTACCCGTACTAGGGATTGGTATTTATCCTGATTTCGTTCTCTCGCTGTCAGTTGACAAGGTACAAGCTATCCTATCTAATTATTTTCAAAGATAGTTTTCATTAATGAGACAGAAAGCAAAGTCTTAGAATTTTTTTGAATTTTAAGATTTTTGAAATCATTCGATGTACAACGCAAAAAAATAAAGTGAGTTAGAATTGGAATAAGATGTATTCCGAGTTTTTGAGAACCATTTGAATCACAAGGAATCATTCAAATGGTTCTCAAAAACCCGCACAAATTTTCGTTATATATGGGACGATGTTCTTATGTATTCCTCGTGGAATTTATTCAATTAGATGTTAATGTGAATGAACCATAACTATGTAGACCTATTCCTAATAGATTGATCCCAAAATAGCATATCCAAATTATAAGAAATCCTATAGAAGCTACAAGTGCCGAATTCGTACCTTGCAAACTTTGATTTGTTCTAGTATGTAAATAAATCGCGAATATAGTCCAAGTAATAAATGCCCAAGTTTCTTTGGGGTCCCAATTCCAATAAGACCCCCATGCCTCGTTAGCCCATACTGCTCCAGAAAGAATACCTATGGTTAAAAAGGTAAACCCTAAACTAATGACACGATAACTCCAATAATCCAAACGTTGAGTTAATTGATATTTGTAATAATTTCGAATTAAAAGAAAAGGGGTGTGTTTATTAAAAACACTTTTTTTTTCGTTCAAGTATTCGATCTTGCCAAAGAAAAATGACTTAATTAAGAAAATTTTGCTTTTACAAAAAATATCGATGTTTTTTCGAAATGTAATGACTAGAAAAGCAACTGATAATAACGACCCGCATAAAAGAGCTGCATAGCTCAATAACATCATACTTACGTGCATCATTAACCACTGAGATTGTAGAGCAGGTACTAATATTGACGATTGATGCATTTCACTTAAAAGACCCGATGTGGCGAAACCTTGGGTAAAAATAGCACTTGGGGCGGTTATTGCGCTTAAATCATTTTTCTGATTCCATATCTTGGAAAAAATATGAATAATGGAAAAACTCCACGCAAGGAAGATTAATGACTCGTATAAATTACTTAATGGAAAATGTCTCGAAGAAATCCAACGAGTAACTAATAATCCTGTTATAGAGAAAAAGGTAGCTATCATTCCCTTTTCCGACGAATCACGTAACCCTATGATTTCGTGGATTAATAGTGTCATTAAATGAATCGTAATCACAATTGAAATGATCGAAAAAGAAAGATGCGTTAATATATGTTCTAAAGTCGCAAATATCATACATAAAAAGGGTCCCATTACAGAATTGAAATCGGGAATTAAATACATTATAGAATCTATTGTATCTCTTTTAGAGTATGCCGCTACTCGGACTCGAACCGAGATGCTCTAGCACTGCTTCCTAAGAGCAGCGTGTCTACCATTTCACCATAGCGGCTTACTTGAAATAATAATAGTCAATTCATGTTGAATCGTCTAGATCTAGATTCAAGGATTCAATATAGTTTAGGAAACATCAGAACTGATGAATAAGAGCTCTTTTAAATTCATCTTTGAATTTTCATCAATAATTTTTAGTTAGTATCGTCGTGGGTTCAGTTTTAACAATCAACTTTTGCGTACTATCTATATACTAACTATATACTAAATTCTTCCGGAACACTTGAAACTTGAAAGTTTTGTTTTCAGTCGGGATAGAAACTAAGATAAGAATTATCCCCCTTTTCTATTTTTTTTCTTTATTTATTTTGAATCCGCGAAATCAGATAAGATAAATGAAAAAAAAAAACACAAATCGTCAAAGAGATTTATTTTCTCAACGAACAAAATAAATTAAATAGGATTTCATATGTATTCCAATTTAATTACTAAAATTAAGGAATTTTTCTAACAATTTCGATACCTTTCTTAGTATCATTTTAGTATCATTAAGTATTAATTTACTTTATAATATAAATACTTAATATAATACTCTTTGTTGTTTGTTATGTACATAATTTCTAATTTATGATAATATTTATCAAACCAATTAGGTCTTGAGTTAGGCATATCATAAAACAAAAGAATTTCAATATCATCACAATTAAAATTGAATTTTCTTTTCACAATAGAAAAATGGAATGAACAAAGATTTTTCTATTGTGAAAAGAAAATTAATAAAAAAAAAAATCATCTCACGAATTAAAAAATATTAAATAGATTCTAATAACTAATAAAAACTAGAATGAAAAAAAAAAAATAATAATACTTAGAACTAGAACCGGCGGGCAGATGAATTCTTATTCTACATATCATAGCGGCTAGTTCTAACTAATCTTGAGGAGTTCAATACATTTAGTTAATGGGAATTATTCATATTCCAAAATTGGAAGTTCTTATAGCCATGGAAATTCAGACTATTCCAAGGGTTTCTTACCTGTTGTTTGTCGCACAAAAAAACTTTTGGAATCTCCGGTAGAAACCGACTTTGCTAAAGAAAAAGCTTTTATTGCAGCTAAATATCCCTTTTTCTTCCAAATATTTCTACGAATACGTTTTTTTGATATAGAAGTACGTTTTTTTGGAACTGCCATTCAAAAGAGTTACTCATTTTTATTATTGTATGTGAAAGACATGTATTGCTCAAAATGGATCGTTCTTTATTAGATTAGTCATTTTTTGTACTTAATTCCGTCGATAATAAATAGTTTTTCCATAACATACAATACAAATATATTATTTATATATAAATATATACATGCATGTTACATATATAACACACAGGGGAAAAAATGGAAAAAAAGAAGGGAAATTTGGAAAAGGAATTTTTATGACTATTAGTTGTAATTGAATAAGCTCATAGTGCCTTATCTATAATTTAAGTTCAAACTTTAATTACAACTAGTAGTTAATATGTTAAACAAGACATTCCATTACCTAAGAAGAGGAACTTCGATTTTGAGTTATTTTTTATTTCAGTTCTATACGAAGTAAGGGGTATTATAAGATTTCGGATACTTTCTTATTGGATTGGAACCCAATCAATCAGTTCTGCAATAAGTTAGGTAATTACTACAAATAAATTCACTAGAATAACTAGGTCTTTTTTTTTTTTTGAATCGATTTATTGATGCATACTATAGATCCATATTCCACGATTTTGGTATAATTGTTTTTACTTACTATACTATAGTATATGATATGGTTACATATTGCCAGAATGGAATAGTAGTTATAGTCGTAGAATGATTCAAAATCTCATATTTCCCATTTTAATAAATATCTTTCTTTAGTTAATTTAGTTAATAAAGTGAATAACTAAGTAATTACTCTTACCTAACTATTTGGTCATATCATTTGACCAACCAATTGTAACTTTTGTAACTTTTTGAATATTTCCAATATCTGAGAAAAGTAAGAATAATTAAAAATCAAAAAATATTTGGGGTTTTCATATCTTTTTTTGTTGATTTTTTTATTGTTCCTTTCGAAAGCGATAAGAATTGGTGAATCGGAAACAATTACAATTATAAGAAAAAAAATGAAAATTTGTTTTTTTATGGAACATACATATAAATATGCATGGATAATACCCTTTCTTCCATTTCCAGTTACTATGTTAATAGGATTTGGACTTCTGCTTATTCCCACAGCAACAAAAAATATTCGTCGTATGTGGTCTTTTCCGAGTGTTTTGATGCTAAGTATAGCTATGGTCTTTTCGGGCAATCTGTCTATTCAGCAAATAAATGGAAATTTTATCTATCAATATCTCTGGTCTTGGACCATCAATAATGATTTTTCTTTAGAGTTCGGACACTTGATCGATCCACTTACTTCTATTATGTCAATATTAATTACCACTGTTGGAATCATGGTTCTTATTTATAGTGACAATTATATGTCTCATGATCAAGGCTATTTGAGATTTTTTGCTTATCTAAGTTTTTTCAATACTTCTATGTTGGGATTAGTTACTAGTTCCAATTTGATACAAATTTATATTTTTTGGGAACTTGTAGGAATGTGCTCGTATTTATTAATAGGTTTTTGGTTCACACGACCAATTGCGGCAAGCGCTTGTCAAAAGGCTTTTGTAACCAATCGTATAGGGGATTTTGGTTTATTATTAGGAATTTTAGGACTTTATTGGATAACTGGTAGTTTCGAATTTCGGGATTTGTTCGAAATAGTTAATAACTTGGTTCATAATAATGGAGTAAATTCTTTATTTGTTACCCTGTGTGCTTTTTTTTTATTCGCCGGTGCAGTTGCTAAATCCGCACAATTCCCCCTTCACATATGGTTACCTGATGCTATGGAAGGGCCCACTCCCATTTCGGCTCTTATACATGCTGCTACTATGGTAGCAGCGGGAATTTTTCTTGTAGCTCGGCTTCTTCCTCTTTTCGTAGTTATACCTTACATAATGAATCTCATTTCTTTAATAGGCGTAATAACAGTACTATTAGGAGCTACTTTGGCTCTTGCTCAAAGAGACATTAAAAGAAATTTAGCTTATTCTACAATGTCTCAGTTGGGTTATATTATGTTAGCTCTGGGTATAGGTTCTTATCGAGCCGCTTTATTCCATTTGATCACTCATGCCTATTCGAAAGCTTTATTATTTTTGGGATCCGGATCCATTATTCATTCAATGGAACCTATTGTTGGATATTCGCCGGATAAAAGTCAAAATATGGTTCTTATGGGTGGTTTAACAAAATATGTTCCAATTACAAGAATTACCTTTTTATTAGGTACACTCTCTCTTTGTGGTATTCCACCTCTTGCTTGTTTTTGGTCCAAAGACGAAATTCTTAATGATAGTTGGTTGTATTCACCAATTTTTGGAATAATAGCTTCCTTTACAGCAGGATTAACTGCATTTTATATGTTTCGAATGTATTTACTTACCTTTGATG